AAATCCCGGAGCCAGCCATTAATAGTAATGGAACTCTGTGCAAAATTTCCTCCTGTGATATGAGTTACCACTCCCTGATCACTTATAGTACCCCAAACATCCGACTGCATTTTCCAACTGAAATGGAAAATTACTACCGAAATTGCATTGTACATCCAGAATAGACCTAAAAAGACATGATCCCAGGCGGATACTTGACATGTCCCCCCTCTTCCAGGTCCATCACAAGGAAAGCGAAAACCCAGATTTGCTTTATCAGGTATCAAACGGGAACTGCGAGCAAATAGAACACCTTTCAGTAGTATCAATACAGTCACATGGATCGTAAATGCATGAATATGATGGACCAAAAAATCTGCGGTTCCTAATGGAATAGGTAACAAAGCGACTTTGCCGCCTACTGCTACTAACTCACTACCTCCCCAAGTTACGCTAGTACTCGTTGTTGCACCAGGAGCGGTTATACCAGGCGCTAAAGCATGGGTGTTTTGTACCCATTGAGCAAAGATGGGTTGTAATTGTATAGCAGTATCTGAAAACATATCTTGGGGCCGCCCTAAAGCACTCATGGTATCATTATGAATATATAAGCCAAAACTGTGAAACCCTAGAAATATACATGCCCAGTTAAGATGTGATATTATTGCATCGCGGTGCCTAAGGACACGATCTAATAGATCGTTGTATCGAGTAGTTGGATCGTAGTCTCTTACCATAAAAATGGCTGCATGCGCAGCAGCACCAACTATGAGAAATCCACCGATCCACATGTGATGTGTGAACAACGAAAGTTGTGTACCATAGTCAATAGCTAGGTATGGATAAGGGGGCATGGAATACATATGGTGAGCTACAACGATGGTTAAAGAGCCTAACATAGCCAGGTTAAGAGATAATTGAGCATGCCATGACGTTGTTAGGATTTCGTAGAGGCCCTTATGGCCCTGGCCTGTAAATGGACCCTTATGAGCCTCTAAAATGTCTTTAAGTCCATGACCAATGCCCCAGTTAGTCCTATACATATGACCGGCGATCAAGAAAAGAATTGCAATAGCTAAATGATGGTGTGCAATATCACTCAGCCATAGACCCCCTGTTATTGGATTTAATCCTCCACGAAAACTAAGAAAATCTGAATATTTTGACCAATTCAAGGTGAAAAAAGGAGTTGCTCCTTCGGCAAAACTAGGATAAAGTTGAGCCAAAAGATCCCTATTCAAGATGAATTCATGAGGAAGTGGTATCTCTTTAGGATCAACTCCAGCATCAAGAAATTGATTAATCGGCAAAGATACATGGATTTGGTGTCCCGCCCAAGAAAGAGACCCAAGCCCTAGTAACCCCGCTAAATGGTGATTCAACATAGATTCTACATCTTGGAACCAAACCAATTTTGGGGCGGCTTTATGATAATGGAACCAACCGGCAAAAAGCATTAATGATGCAAAGACCAATGCACCAATTGCAGTACAATAAAGTTGTAATTCACTAGTTATTCCAGATGCTCGCCAAATCTGAAAAAAGCCGGAGGTTATTTGTATTCCTCGGAAACCCCCGCCCACATCACCATTCAATATTTCTTGACCAACTATTGGCCAAACTACCTGGGCGCTAGGTCCAATGTGAGCAGGATCGCTTAGCCATGCTTCATAATTAGAAAAACGGGCGCCATGGAAGTACATGCCACTCAGCCAAAGAAAGATAATGGAGAGTTGACCAAAATGAGCACTAAATACTTTTCGGGAGATCTCCTCCAAATCATTGGTATGACTGTCGAAATCGTGAGCATCAGCATGTAGGTTCCAGATCCAAGTGGTAGTATCAGGGCCCTTAGCTATTGTTCTCGAGAAATGGCCTGGTCTAGCCCATTCCTCAAAAGACGTTTTTACGGGATCCCTATCTACAACAATTTTCACTTCTGGTTCCGGCGAACGAATAATCATTAAGTCCTCCTCTTTCCGGACAACACATACAAAGAGACCTGCCAACAGTCAAGTTTTTAGTGAAACCTCTGAAAGATGGATATTTTTTTTTTATCATTGGTCCCCCATCTCTACATCCATCTATTTTATTTAGTTATTAACTAGAGCAATTATGATATCGAAGTTGATCCGGGGCAAGTGTTCGGATCTATTATGACATAACGATTAGGTGCCCAACGGACCCTTTTTATTATCAAATACCTTTGACTTTTCCTGGCATGACGAAGATGTTTTTTTTTGCTAGTGTATTTATATCTGAATGTAAAAGTGCCCATATCAATATACTTCTATGAAACATCTTCTTATGCGATATCCATATTTAGTAATTCGGGGGCATACTTGATTTATTTATTAGCTATATCCTATACGATTTGATACTGCTGTATCCCTATCATTTATCCTTATGGGATACTATACAAAATAGAATTTTTTAGGAGGAAGAGATATAATGAAATTCTTGATTGGATCTTCTCATAGTAACTATCTATTTTAGTTGATTGATGGATCCAATCACCATTTTTATTTTAAAAAATTTAATAAAAAAAAAAAAAAAAGAGTGCTTTTATTCGAATTCGAAACGCCTCGTGATCTTCAACCAATTATGTGCTTCAATATAATTACCTGGAGTAAGCGCTATAGCTTGTTTCCAATACTCAGCAGCTTGATCGAACCAAGCCTCCGCAATTTCAGAATCACCCTGTAGAATGGCCTGTTCTCCCCGGTCGGAATAGGTGGTTAAATTCCTTCCCTTAGAACCGTACTTGAGAGTTTCCTGCCTCATACGGCTCAGCAATCGACTCTTTTTGTGTCCCATCTTTTTAATCTACCCTATGCTAACTGAATTAGATTTTTCATAAACCTATCCTAGTTTTCTTGGGTTAACCAGACGAAGTTAAGTTAATTACATAAGTTTCAAACTCTAATTTTGATCAATAATCAGTTTTATCTTTTCTCCTACCTTCATAAGAATTAACTCCCCCTATATCGTTAGGATTTTCTGAAAGGTAACTATCTCGGTTTCATCTCATAATATGAAATTCATATAGAATTTTTGAAAAAGACTTTCCTCCGTAAGAAAAAAGAACTTACTATCTTTGGGATCTGATGCTACACCGCTGCTCAATACTTTAGTAGATCGACTCTATTACATAAGTAGATTCCTAACTTTATATCTCATATTATGACATAAGTAAGCAGTTCTTAACTGTATCGATCTAATAACTTGCTAATTGATCTTTACGGTGCTTTCTCTATCAATTCGATCCTTTATCCATAGAGTATATAGGCGTACTTATTCATTTATATTTGAAGTCTTTTTCCTTGCTACAGCTGATAAAAATCGTTGCTTTGGACGATACATATGTAGAAAGCCTATTTTATTCTAGTATTTACTAGCCTTTATCTTTTTTCTATAATGGAGATAGTCGCACGTAATGACAGATCACGGCCATATTATTAAAAGCTTGTGGTAAGAATGGGTTTCGTTCTAGTGCCCGGAAATAATATTCCAAAGCCTTCGTATGCTCTCCGTTGCTTGTGTGTATAAGGCCTATATTATAGAGTATATAACTTCGATCATAGGGATCAATTTCTGGTCGCGTAGCTTCATAATAATTCTGTAAAGCTTCCGCATAATTTCCTTCGGATTGAGCCGACATCCGTTACGGCCGTTCATTCTATTCAAAGAATCTCCGTTCCAGAACCGTACATGAGATTTTTATCTCATACGGCTCCTCCCCTCTGTGCATAGTACTAAGGGACATAATCTCTGGAATCAAGATTTCACTATTCTCATTTATGAACTGATGGGGGCTAGTATTTTTACAAGAAATTTCTAGCCAGCCTTCCCGAAAGAGGTCTTTTCTTAACACCAATTGTATTAGTGCTAGATGAAAATAGTCACTCCAACAATTTCTTTGTTCACAACGCCTTCTATTTCCAGGAATCAGTCACTTCAACAATCTTTGATGGTTATATGGGTATCCAAAGTACAAACGAGATGGATGTTTGTTGTCCCAACCATTCATTCTTATTAGTCCCAATACCGAGAAGGGGAAGGGGTGATTTATAATATAACAAAGTTTTCGTGTTGTTGATTCCGTAGAGTAGTGCTTCTTCCTCTATGCCGCCCATTGGTACTAGTGGCGTAGTATTGACCCGCAATCCAGAACCCATAGGTGTAACCTTTCGCTCAATACTAAAATCGATAATTAAAGCATCTGAAGCCGTATCTATCAATCGAGGATACACGACAGAAGGAATTGTTCTATCTTTAAACTTCACCTTCACCAAGCGTTGGTTTAAAAAAAAAAAATTGTTTCTTTCTATTTTCTATCCCGAACCACGCTTCTCTCTCTCAGATTAAGGTCTAAAAAAGCAAGAAAAAAAATCAAATCGCACCATCTCTGTAATAGGTAAATGCCTTTTTTTCCCCTGAAGTTGTCGGAATTATTCGTAATAAGATATTGGCTACAATTGAAGAAGTCTTATCAATAAAATTTCCATTTATTCGGGATCTAGGCATAATTAACAATCCATTCTATAATTCTTCTCATTTTCCCAAAGGAAAATTATCCGAATTGTACAGTAGTACGAAATATCATAAAAATAGACTAATTCTAAAAAAAGATGTGGATATTCCGCTCAAATTGTGCCCAAGGGGGGATGATGAAATATTTGAATGAGATTGGATTTCCTACAAATTAAGTAGTATACTGATAAACAGAACTATTACGATTTTCTCTAAGTTGACTAACCAAGGACTTTATTTGACTATAGATTCTGGTAACTCGAAAAGTTTTGATTTGGTTATAATCAAAAGAGGAAAAATAAAGAATGGAATAAGAATTCCATGATAAAATAGAGGAGAGTAACCATACTCTTTTGTTTGCATAATGCGTATGCGTCATACAATTGAAATATAAAAATCCATTAAGTAAATTGGTGTTGAGAAATATGAAATTTGAAAGGAATCTTTTAGTCCTATGTAACCAGTAATGGGTCCTACCCGTACTGGAATAAATAATATGAATGACTCGCTATTCACTTCACTCGGTTTCTGGTCAATAATAAGATTATGATTATGTAGGAGAGATGGCCGAGTGGTTCAAGGCGTAGCATTGGAACTGCTATGTAGGCTTTTGTTTACCGAGGGTTCGAATCCCTCTCTTTCCGTTTCTATCGAGTCATCAACGTTACTGATCACAATGTATCAAATAAAATTCAAATAACAATTGATAGCATTATTCCAACAGTAAGTAAGAACTTTATTTGATTTGATAGAGATTCTCTATTCCTAATTACATTACTGTGGTACGTAAAATATAAATATGGGAAAAGAAAAAAACAATGTGGATCAAGGCTCTTAAATCTATTTCCTTCGACAAAAAAAGGGTATGGTATAAAGTCAAATTGTCTGAACCTTTCTTGTTATTTTCATTAGGTTCAAGTCTGACGGGAATAATATTCTACGACTAACAACTCATTTATTTTCAAACCAATCCACTTACTATCTATTATTTGATTTACTAATCCTTCATATTGGAATAAGTCAATAGTCAAATGTTTTGGCAATTCCTCCCGGAGCGATGAAGCAATATAATTTTGAATCAGAGATTTCGATCTTTGTTTATCCTTCGTAGTAATAATATCTCGAGGTTTGCAACGATAACTTGGTATATCTACTAGACGACCATTAACTAAAATATGTCTATGGTTAACTAATTGTCTGGCTCCAGGAATGGTTGAAGCCATACCTAATCGAAAAAGGATGTTATCCAAACGCATCTCAAGTAGCTGTAGTAAAACCTGACCTGTTGACCCTTTGGCTTTTCCAGCGATATGCACATATCTAAGTAATTGTCGTTCTGTCAGACCATAATGAAAACGCAATTTCTGTTTTTCTTCTAGACGAATACGATATTGCGATTTTTTCCCAGAACGCAATTGGTTTTTAAGATCACTTCCAGATCTGGGCCTTTTACTAGTTAATCCTGGTAAAGCCCCCAGACGGCGTATTTTTTTGAAACGAGGCCCTCGGTAACGAGACATAAAACTCCTTTTTTTTATTGAAAAATTTAAAGAAAAATCTAAATTAAGACTGAACTAAAGGATAAACAAAGCAAGGCTAAATCTACTGAAGTATACAATACTAAAGTAGAATGAAAATAGAATGAAATGCATTGTATCAATATCTATATTTTTTTGTATATGATAGTAAGGAAGTTAAGTCTCTGTTTTATGATTTGTTCTGTATAGATCTAATTGCTCCATTCCAATCTATTTTTTATTCATAGTTGCAAGTTAACACGACATAATAGATCAGCGACCGATATTTGAAGAAAGGAGGGAGAAGATATTATCAATCATGAAAAAATAGATAGATAAAAGCCGGCTATCGGAATCGAACCGATGACCATCGCATTACAAATGCGATGCTCTAACCTCTGAGCTAAGCGGGCTCACATAGCAGAAATAGAAATAGTGAATAGGGAGTCCGGAAACTACCAGATTTAATATATTAGCTATTAATTTATTTTAATTAATATTTTTTTTTTATTCATAATATGAATAATTACTTAATAATAATACTTAAAAATACATAATATTTTCATAATTATTACTTGATGTAAGAATATAATATCAAATTCAATTTGATATTATATTTTAGAAAAGTCTAATTATTTCTTAGAACAGTTATACCAAATTATGCTAAATAATTATTAATTATCTCTAAAATAAATAATATAATTAATTATATTATATATAATATTATATAATATTAATGATAGTGAATCCATTCATAAGATAAGAATAAAGACATTATTATTATAAAGATATAATTAAAATTATAATTAAGACATTCCTTTGTTGTCATTCAGAGAAGATAGGGCGAAAAAAAAAAAAAATAAGTAATTGAGTATCGATCCTTCCAGTATTACAAATTGCGCTTTTAAAGTCAAAATTAAGGGAGGAGAGATATAGAGGTGGGATATATCTATTCATATTGAATTGGAGGCGCATCAATGATAGAATCATGTCCGATTGGAACAAATAGGGTTCATTCAATACAATGGAAATGATAGAGAATGGAAAAAAAAAAAATAGTGGCATACACTTTTAGATATAAGAATCATTATCTAATAAATTCAACGCAATGATTTGATTCCAAGATAAATAAAATAAATAAAAGAATTGAATAGAATTACAACTGGGTCCTGTCGCAAAAGGGGATATGGCGAAATCGGTAGACGCTACGGACTTGATTAAATTGAGCCTTGGTATGGAAACCTGCTAAGTGATAACTTCCAAATTCAGAGAAACCCCGGAATTAAAAATGGGCAATCCTGAGCCAAATCTTGATTTTGAGAAAAAGGATTTAATTTATAGTTTTTATAATATAAAACTACAATAAAAAAAGATAGGTGCAGAGACTCAATGGAAGCTGTTCTAACGAATGAAGTTGATTACGTTGCGCTGGTAGCCGGAATCCTTCTATCAAAATTACGGAGAGGATGCC